GAATAATCCTAGAATACCATCTGTTTTCTGGGTTTGGAGAAGTGCGGATTTTCAAGAACGGGAATCATATGATATGTTGGGAATCTCTTATAATAATCATCCACGCCTTAAACGTATCTTGATGCCTGAAAGTTGGATAGGCTGGCCCCTACGTAAGGACTATATTACTCCAAATTTCTATGAAATACAAGATGCTCATTGAATGACAAGAAACTAATGTTAATGTATACACGACTCCAGAATTCATTTAAGGAATATTTTAACGTCCTGTTTCAGATGAAACAGAGTAACTGGACTCTAATTCGTATTCTGGATGGGCTAAAAGTTAAAAAAGGTGCTTCATTGATATTCCCCAATTTGAAAGATATACATTTCGTATGAGCAAAAACAATAGAATAGGATGAATCAAAAGAGTTCTGTACCATGTAACATGAACTTTGTACCGCGCACATTACCATTACTTAGAGGGATCTCAGGAAGTAAAAAAAAGTTAAATAAAGTATAAGTAGGAGTGAAAAATAGAATAAATATAAAAGAAAATACGAAAACAAAATTCAGAAATGCAAAAGGATCAGATTTTATTTGTACTGTGTTTGAAATACATTCTGTTTATTTCTATCCTTCAACTCCTTTAGACTTTTAAGTTTTTTAACCAATCCTTTAACTTATTAATTTTAGATATATATGTTAGATATATATGAAGGCTTAACATTTGGGTGAGAGAAAGCACGGTATGAACAAACAAAAAATAAAAGAAAGCATAATCCCATTTTGTTCTTTACCATATATATTTTATCCATCTCAAAAATGGAGGTCTATATCCATACACTATCCATATACCCTATTATACCTAGATGAATAGAATTTAGGTATACATATATATATAATGCTTGAGGCTATTAATGAATATATATCCCATTAGTCTCGATTAATTTGTATGACTAATTATTTGATACATTATTTACGTGTCAGGAACCAGATTTGAACTGGTGACACGAGGATTTTCAGTCCTCTGCTCTACCAACTGAGCTATCCCGACCTTTTCTCGCGCATTATCCTAGTAGAGCACTTTATCTATGTCAATTAAAGGGACTAAAAAATTAAGAAAGTATTAAAAAATCTTACCCAGCCCCTGAATTTCTTAGATTAAAAAAAGATAAGATAAAAAGTAGTTAGGAAGTATAGTTAAGTTAGTACTTAAAATGGGCTTTTATTGGGGATAGAGGGACTTGAACCCTCACGACTTATAAAGTCGACGGATTTTCCTTTTACTATAAATTTCATTGTTGTCGGTATTGACACGTAGAATGGGACTCTCTCTTTATTCTCGTCCGAATAATCAGTTTTTAAAAAGATCTATACAGACTCTGGAATGAATAATTTGATCACTGAATATTTGATTCTTCCTTAAACTTTGATTGGAATATGGAATGGATTTACAATAACTCTTAAATTTTTCATATATATATATATTATATAATGGATTCGGGCCGCGATTAATCAATCGTTTACTATGTCAGTATGTATATATACGTATATAGGGCGGGCATCCTCTCCGTAATTTTGATAGAAGGATTCCGGCTACCAGCGCAACGTAATCAACTTCATTCGTTAGAACAGCTTCCATTGAGTCTCTGCACCTATCTTTTTTTATTGTAGTTTTATATTATAAAAACTATAAATTAAACCCTTTTTCTCAAAATAAAGATTTGGCTCAGGATTGCCCATTTTTAATTCCGGGGTTTCTCTGAATTTGGAAGTTATCACTTAGCAGGTTTCCATACCAAGGCTCAATTTAATCAAGTCCGTAGCGTCTACCGATTTCGCCATATCCCCTTTTGCGACAGGATCCAGTTGTAATTCTATTCAATTCTTTTATTTATTTTATTTATCTTGGAATCAAATCATTGCGTTGAATTTATTAGATAATGATTCTTATATCTAAAAGTGTATGCCACTATTTTTTTTTTGCCATTCTCTATCATTTCCATTGTATTGAATGAACCCTATTTGTTCCAATCGGACATGATTCTATCATTGATGCGCCCCCAATTCAATATGAATAGATATATCCCACCTCTATATCTCTCCTCCCTATCATTTTGACTTTAAAAGCGCAATTTGTAATACTGGAAGGATCGATACTCATTACTTATTTTTTTTTTTTCGCCCTATCTTCTCTGAATGACAACAAAGGAATGTCTTAATTATAATTTTAATTGTATCTTTATCTTTATAATATCTTTTATTCTTATCTTAGAATGGATTCACTATCATTATATTATATAATATAATTAATTATATAATTTATTAGAGATAATTAATAATTACTTAGCATAATTTGGTAGAACTGTTCTAAGAAATAATTAGACTTTTCTAAAATATAATAGAAAATTGAATTTGATATTATATTCTTAATTAAGTAATAATATGGAAATATTATGTATTTTTAAGTATTATTATTAAGTAATTATTAATACTATGAATTAAAATTTTAAAAATAATAAATATTAATTAAAATAAATTAATAGCTAATATATTAAATCTGGTAGTTTCCGGAATCCCTATTCACTATTTCTATTTCTGCTATGTGAGCCCGCTTAGCTCAGAGGTTAGAGCATCGCATTTGTAATGCGATGGTCATCGGTTCGATTCCGATAGCCGGCTTTTATCTATCGATTTTTTCATGATTGATAATCTCTTCTCCCCCCTTTCTTCAAATATCGGTCGCTGATCTATTATGTCGTGTTAACTTGCAACTATGAATAAAAAATAGATTGGAATGGAGCAATTAGATCTATACAGAACAAATCATAAAACAGAGACTTAACTTCCTTACTATCATATACAAAAAATATAGATATTGATACAATGCATTTCATTCTATTTTCATTCTACTTTAGTATTGTATACTTCAGTAGATTTAGCCTTGCTTTGTTTATCCTTTAGTTCAGTCTTAATTTAGATTTTTCTTTAAATTTTTCAATAAAAAAAAGGAGTTTTATGTCTCGTTACCGAGGGCCTCGTTTCAAAAAAATACGCCGCCTGGGGGCTTTACCAGGATTAACTAGTAAAAGGCCTAGATCTGGAAGTGATCTTAAAAACCAATTGCGTTCTGGGAAAAAATCGCAATATCGTATTCGTCTAGAAGAAAAACAGAAATTGCGTTTTCATTATGGTCTGACAGAACGACAATTACTTAGATATGTGCATATCGCTGGAAAAGCCAAAGGGTCAACGGGTCAGGTTTTACTACAGCTACTTGAGATGCGTTTGGATAACATCCTTTTTCGATTAGGTATGGCTTCAACCATTCCTGGAGCCAGACAATTAGTTAACCATAGACATATTTTAGTTAATGGTCGTCTAGTAGATATACCAAGTTATCGTTGCAAACCCCGAGACATTATTACTACGAAGGATAAACAAAGATCGAAATCTCTGATTCAAAATTATATTGCTTCATCGCTCCGGGAGGAATTGCCAAAACATTTGACTATTGACTTATTCCAATATGAAGGATTAGTAAATCAAATAATAGATAGTAAGTGGATTGGTTTGAAAATAAATGAGTTGTTAGTCGTAGAATATTATTCCCGTCAGACTTGAACCTAATGAAAATAACAAGAAAGGTTTAGACAATTTAACTTTATACCATACCCTTTTTTTGTCGAAGGAAATAGATTTAAGAGCCTTGATCCACATTTTTCTTATTCACGTATCACAAATGGATCGGCAGTAGGATTTTTTTTTTGCTTTTCCCATATTTATATTTTACGTACCACAGTAATGTAATTAGGAATAGAGAATCTCTATCAAATCAAATAAAGTTCTTACTTACTGTTGGAATAATGCTATCAATTGTTATTTGAATTTGATTTGATACATTGTGATCGGTAACGTTGGTGACTCGATAGAAACGGAAAGAGAGGGATTCGAACCCTCGGTAAACAAAAGCCTACATAGCAGTTCCAATGCTACGCCTTGAACCACTCGGCCATCTCTCCTACATAATCATAATCTTATTATTGACCAGAAACCGAGTGAAGTGAATAGCGAGTCATTCATATTATTTATTCCAGTACGGGTAGGACCAATTACTGGTTACATAGGAATAAAAGATTCCTTTCAAATTTCATATTTCTCAACACCAATTTACTTAATGGATTTTTATATTTCAATTGTATGACGCATACGCATTATGCAAACAAAAGAGTATGGTTACTCTCCTCTATTTTATCATGGAATTATTATTCCATTCTTTATTTTTCCTCTTTTGATTATAACCAAATCAAAACTTTTCGAGTTACCAGAATCTATAGTAAAATAAAGTCCTTGGTTAGTCAACTTAGATAAAATCGTAATAGTTCCGTTTATCAGTATACTACTTAATTTGTAGGAAATCCAATCTCATTCAAATATTTCATATCTCATCTCATCCCCCCTTGGGCACAATTAGAGCGGAAGATCTACATCTTTTTTTAGAATTAGTCTATTTTTATGATATTTTGTACTACTGTACAATTCGGATAATTTTCCTTCGGGAAAATGAGAAGAATTATAGAATGGATTGTTAATTATGCCTAGATCCCGGATAAATGGAAATTTTATTGATAAGACTTCTTCAATTGTAGCCAATATCTTATTACGAATAATTCCGACAACTTCAGGGGAAAAAAAGGCATTTACCTATTACAGAGATGGTGCGATTTGATTTTTTTTCTTGCTTTTTTAAACCAACGCTTGGTGAAGGTGAAGTTTTAAAGATAGAACAATTCCTTCTGTCGTGTATCCTCGATTGATACGGCTTCAGATGCTTTAATTATCGATTTTAGTATTGAGCGAAAGGTTACACCTATAGGTTCTGGATTGCGGGTCAATACTACGCCACTAGTACCAATGGGCGGCATAGAGGAAGAAGCACTACTCTACGGAATCAACAACACGAAAACTTTGTTATATTATAAATTACCCCTTCTCGGTATTGGGACTAATAAGAATGAATGGTTGGGACAACAAACATCCATCTCGTTTGTACTTTGGATACCCATATAACCATCAAAGATTGTTGAAGTGACTGATTCCTGGAAATAGAAGGCGTTGTGAACAAAGAAATTGTTGGAGTGACTATTTCCATCTAGCACTAATACAATTGGTGTTAAGAAAAGACCTCTTTCAGGAAGGCTGGCTAGAAATTTCTTGTAAAAATACTAGCCCCCATCAGTTCATAATGAGAATAGTGAAATCTTGATTCCAGAGATAATGTCCCTTAGTACTATGCACAGAGGGGAGGAGCCGTATGAGATGAAAATCTCATGTACGGTTCTGGAACGGAGATTCTTTGAATAGAATGAACGGCCGTAACGGATGTCGGCTCAATCCGAAGGAAATTATGCGGAAGCTTTACAGAATTATTATGAAGCTACGCGACTAGAAATTGATCCCTATGATCGAAGTTATATACTCTATAATATAGGCCTTATACACACAAGCAACGGAGAGCATACGAAGGCTTTGGAATATTATTTCCGGGCACTAGAACGAAACCCATTCTTACCACAAGCTTTTAATAATATGGCCGTGATCTGTCATTACGTGCGACTATCTCCATTATAGAAAAAAGATAAAGGCTAGTAAATACTAGAATAAAATAGGCTTTCTACATATGTATCGTCCAAAGCAACGATTTTTATCAGCTGTAGCAAGGAAAAATACTTCAAATATAAATGAATAAGTACGCCTATATACTCTATGGATAAAGGATCGAATTGATAGAGAAAGCACCGTAAAGATCAATTAGCAAGTTATTAGGTCGATACAGTTAAGAACTGCTTACTTATGTCATAATATGAAATATAAAGTTAGGAATCTACTTATGTAATAGAGTCGATCTACTAAGGTATTGAGCAGCGGTGTAGCATCAGATCCCAAAGATAGTAAGTTCTTTTTTCTTACGGAGGAAAGTCTTTTTCAAAAATTCTATATGAATTTCATATATGAAATGAAACCGAGATAGTTACCTTTCAGAAAATCCTAACGATATAGGGGGAGTTAATTCTTCTGAAGGTAGGAGAAAAGATAAAACTGATTATTATTATTGATCAAAATTAGAGTTTGAAACTTATGTAATTAACTTAACTTCGTCTGGTTAACCCAAGAAAACTGGGATAGGTTTATGAAAAATCTAATTCAGTTAGCATAGGGTAGATTAAAAAGATGGGACACAAAAAGAGTCGATTGCTGAGCCGTATGAGGCAGGAAACTCTCAAGTACGGTTCTAAGGGAAGGAATTTAACCACCTATTCCGACCGGGGAGAACAGGCCATTCTACAGGGTGATTCTGAAATTGCGGAGGCTTGGTTCGATCAAGCTGCTGAGTATTGGAAACAAGCTATAGCGCTTACTCCAGGTAATTATATTGAAGCACATAATTGGTTGAAGATCACGAGGCGTTTCGAATTCGAATAAAAGCACTCTCTTTTTAATTTAATTTATTAAAATGGTGATTGGATCTATCAATCAACTAAAATAGATAGTTACTATGAGAAGATCCAATCAAGAATTTCATTATATCTCTTCCTCCTAAAAAATTCTATATTTGTATAGTATCCCATAAGGATAAATGATAGGGATACAGCAGTATCAAATCGTATAGAATATAGCTAATAAATAAATAAAGTATGCCCCCGAATTACTAAATATGGATATTGCATAAGAAGATGTTTCATAGAAGTATATCGATATGGGCACTTTTACATTCAGATATAAATACACTAGCAAAAAAACAGTTTCTTCGTCATGCCAGGAAAAGTAAAAGGTATTTGATAATAAAAAGGGTCCGTTGGGCACCTAATCGTTATGTCATAATAGATCCGAACACTTGCCCCGGATCAACTTCGATATCATAATTGCTCTAGTGAATAACTAAATAAAATAGATGGATGAGAGATGGGGGACCGATGATAAAAAAAAAAAATATCCATCTTTCAGAGGTTTCACTAAAAACTTGACTGTTGGCAGGTCTCTTTGTATGTGTTGTCCGGAAAGAGGAGGACTTAATGATTATTCGTTCGCCGGAACCAGAAGTGAAAATTGTTGTAGATAGGGATCCCGTAAAAACGTCTTTTGAGGAATGGGCCAGACCAGGCCATTTCTCGAGAACAATAGCTAAGGGCCCTGATACTACCACTTGGATCTGGAACCTACATGCTGATGCTCACGATTTCGACAGTCATACCAATGATTTGGAGGAGATCTCCCGAAAAGTATTTAGTGCTCATTTTGGTCAACTCTCCATTATCTTTCTTTGGCTGAGTGGCATGTACTTCCATGGCGCCCGTTTTTCTAATTATGAAGCATGGCTAAGCGATCCTGCTCACATTGGACCTAGCGCCCAGGTAGTTTGGCCAATAGTTGGTCAAGAAATATTGAATGGTGATGTGGGCGGGGGTTTCCGAGGAATACAAATAACCTCCGGCTTTTTTCAGATTTGGCGAGCAT